GTTAATGTAGCTTAAATTACCAAAGCAAGGCACTGAAAATGCCTAGATGAGCCTCACAGCTCCATAAACACACAGGTTTGGTCCTGGCCTTTCTATTAATTTTTAATAAAATTACACATGCAAGTATCCGCACCCCGGTGAGAATGCCCTCTAGATCTTAAAGATCAAAAGGAGCCGGTATCAAGCACACCCAAACGGTAGCTCACAACGCCTTGCTCAACCACACCCCCACGGGAAACAGCAGTGATAAAAATTAAGCCATGAACGAAAGTTTGACTAAGTTATATTAATCAGAGTTGGTAAATCTCGTGCCAGCCACCGCGGTCATACGATTAACTCAAATTAATAGATCCACGGCGTAAAGGGTGTTTAAGAAAAGAAATCACAATAGAGTTAAATTATAACTAAGCTGTAAAAAGCCCCAGTTAAAGTAAAATAACCTACGAAAGTGACTCTAACAATTCTGATACACGATAGCTAGGACCCAAACTGGGATTAGATACCCCACTATGCCTAGCCCTAAACCTAAATAGTTATATAACAAAACTATTCGCCAGAGTACTACTCGCAACAGCCTGAAACTCAAAGGACTTGGCGGTGCTTCACACCCACCTAGAGGAGCCTGTTCTATAATCGATAAACCCCGATAAACCTTACCAACTCTTGCCAATTCAGCCTATATACCGCCATCTTCAGCAAACCCTAAAAAGGAACAATAGTAAGCACAATCATAACACATAAAAACGTTAGGTCAAGGTGTAGCTTATGAGTTGGAAAGAAATGGGCTACATTTTCTACATAAGAACACCCACACACGAAAGTTTTTATGAAACTAAAAACCAAAGGAGGATTTAGCAGTAAATCAAGAGTAGAGTGCTTGATTGAATAAGGCCATGAAGCACGCACACACCGCCCGTCACCCTCCTCAAGCACACAGTAGCATAATAACCTATACTTAATTACACAATCATGTAAGAGGAGACAAGTCGTAACAAGGTAAGCATACTGGAAAGTGTGCTTGGACTATCAAAGTATAGCTTAAACTAAAGCACCTAGTTTACACCTAGAAGATCCCACAATACATGAGTACTTTGAACTAAAACTAGCTCAACACACTAAACAGACACAAAATTATACTAAAATAAAATAAAACATTTACCTAACATTAAAGTATAGGAGATAGAAATTTTTATCTTGACGCTATAGAGACAGTACCGTAAGGGAAAGATGAAAGAATAAAATTAAAGTAAAAAAAAGCAAAGATTACCCCTTCTACCTTTTGCATAATGATTTAACCAGAAAAAATCTAACAAAGAGAACTTTAGCTAGACACCCCGAAACCAGACGAGCTACCTATGAGCAGTTTAAAAGAACCAACTCATCTATGTGGCAAAATAGTGAGAAGACTTGTAGGTAGAGGTGAAAAGCCTAACGAGCCTGGTGATAGCTGGTTGTCCGAAAAAGAATTTCAGTTCAACCTTAAAAATACCCCTAAAACTCTAAATTCCAATGTATTTTTAAGAGATAGTCTAAAAAGGTACAGCTTTTTAGAAATGGGTACAACCTTAACTAGAGAGTAAAATCTTAACATTACCATAGTAGGCCTAAAAGCAGCCATCAATTGAGAAAGCGTTAAAGCTCAACAAACCCACTAACATAATTCCAATAATTAATAATAAACTCCTAGCCCAAAATCGGACTAATCTATTAAAACATAGAAGTAATAATGTTAATATGAGTAACAAGAAAACCTTCTCCTCGCACACGCTTACATCAGTAACTAATAATATACTGATAATTAACAACCAATAAACCAAAACAACACTAAAACATTTATTAATTATATTGTTAACCCAACACAGGAGTGCACTAAGGAAAGATTAAAAGAAGTAAAAGGAACTCGGCAAACACAAACCCCGCCTGTTTACCAAAAACATCACCTCTAGCATTACTAGTATTAGAGGCAATGCCTGCCCAGTGACACCAGTTAAACGGCCGCGGTATTCTGACCGTGCAAAGGTAGCATAATCACTTGTTCTCCAAATAAGGACTTGTATGAATGGCCACACGAGGGTTTTACTGTCTCTTACTTCCAATCAGTGAAATTGACCTTCCCGTGAAGAGGCGGGAATAAAAAAATAAGACGAGAAGACCCTATGGAGCTTTAATTAACTAATCCAAAAGTTAAACAAACAAACCACAAAGGGATTAAAACAAAACTTAACATGGATTAGCAATTTCGGTTGGGGTGACCTCGGAGCAAAAAAAACCCTCCGAGTGATTTTAATCTAGACAAACCAGTCAAAATAATCACAATATCATTTATTGATCCAAAATTTTGATCAACGGAACAAGTTACCCTAGGGATAACAGCGCAATCCTATTCTAGAGTCCATATCGACAATAGGGTTTACGACCTCGATGTTGGATCAGGACACCCAAATGGTGCAACCGCTATTAAAGGTTCGTTTGTTCAACGATTAAAGTCCTACGTGATCTGAGTTCAGACCGGAGTAATCCAGGTCGGTTTCTATCTATTATAAATTTCTCCCAGTACGAAAGGATAAGAGAAATGAGACCAACCTCACAAATGTGTCTCAGAGATAATTAATGATATAATCTTAATTTAATTAACTCATAATAAACTCAACCCTAGAACAGGGCACATTAGGGTGGCAGAGACCGGTAATTGCGTAAAACTTAAACCTTTATTATCAGAGGTTCAACTCCTCTCCCTAATATAATGATCATAGTCAACATTCTAAGCCTAATTATTCCTATTCTACTAGCCGTAGCATTCCTCACCTTAGTAGAACGAAAAGTACTAGGTTACATACAACTACGAAAAGGACCCAACGTCGTAGGCCCCTACGGCCTCCTCCAACCCATCGCTGACGCCCTAAAACTATTTACCAAAGAACCCCTACGACCAGCCACATCCTCCATCTCCATATTCATTATCGCACCAATCCTAGCCTTATCCTTAGCACTAACAATATGAATTCCACTACCAATACCCTATCCCCTAATCAACATAAATTTAGGAGTACTATTCATGCTAGCCATATCAAGCCTAGCAGTCTATTCCATCCTATGATCAGGATGAGCATCCAACTCAAAATACGCACTCATCGGAGCCTTACGAGCAGTAGCCCAAACAATTTCATACGAAGTAACACTAGCAATTATCCTACTATCAGTACTCCTAATAAACGGATCATACACTCTATCCACCCTAATCACAACACAAGAACACATTTGAATAATTTTCACATCCTGACCCCTAGCCATAATATGATTTATCTCAACCCTAGCAGAAACCAACCGAGCCCCATTCGACCTCACAGAAGGAGAATCAGAACTCGTATCAGGCTTCAACGTAGAATATGCAGCCGGACCCTTCGCCATATTCTTCATAGCAGAATATGCTAACATCATTATAATAAACGCATTCACAGTAATCCTCTTTCTAGGAGCATTCCACGACCCACACACATCAGAACTATACACAATCAACTTCGTATTAAAAACACTCGCATTAACAACTACCTTCCTATGAATCCGAGCATCATATCCACGATTCCGATATGATCAACTAATACACCTACTATGAAAAAGCTTCCTACCCCTAACACTAGCCCTATGCATATGACACATTTCACTCCCCATTATAACAGCAAGCATCCCCCCACAATCATAGAAATATGTCTGACAAAAGAGTTACTTTGATAGAGTAAAAAATAGAGGTTCAAACCCTCTTATTTCTAGAACAATAGGACTCGAACCTACACCTAAGAATTCAAAATTCTCCGTGCTACCAAAATACACCACATTCTAAAGTAAGGTCAGCTAAGTTAAGCTATCGGGCCCATACCCCGAAAATGTTGGGTCATACCCTTCCCATACTAATAAATCCCATCATCTACACTATCCTTATCATAACTGTAATATTCGGAACCATACTAGTAACAATCAGCTCACACTGACTACTCATCTGAATCGGATTCGAAATAAACCTATTAGCAATAATCCCAGTATTAATAAAAAACTTTAACCCACGAGCCATAGAAGCAGCTACAAAATACTTCCTAACACAAGCCACAGCTTCCATAATCCTAATAATAGCCATCATCATTAACCTCTTATACTCCGGACAATGAACTACCACAAATTTATTTAACCCAATAGCAATAATAATAATAACCCTAGCTCTAGCCATAAAACTAGGACTATCACCCTTCCACTTCTGAGTTCCAGAAGTAACCCAAGGCATTTCACTACAAGCAGGCCTACTACTATTAACATGACAAAAACTAGCTCCACTATCAGTATTATGCCAAATCTCACAATCAATCAACCCCAACCTAATATTAACCATAGCCATACTATCAATTCTAATCGGAGGATGAGGAGGACTAAACCAAACCCAACTTCGAAAAATTATAGCATACTCATCAATTGCACACATAGGATGAATAACAGCAGTACTACCATATAATACAACTATAACAATCCTAAACCTATTAATTTATATCATAATAACACTAACAATATTCATATTACTAATCCACAGCTCAACAACCACAACCCTATCTCTATCCCACACATGAAACAAAATACCCATTATTACAAGCCTAATAATAATAATTCTCCTCTCAATAGGAGGCCTACCCCCATTATCAGGATTTATACCAAAATGAATAATTATTCAAGAAATAACAAAAAATGAAAACATCATCATACCAACACTCATAGCAATAACAGCACTGCTAAACCTCTACTTCTATATACGACTAGCCTACTCCTCCTCACTAACCATATTCCCATCCACAAACAACATAAAAATAAAATGACAATTCGAACACACAAAACAAATAAAACTACTCCCTACAATAATTGTATTATCAACACTAATTCTACCTATAACACCAGCCCTCTCATCCTTAAACTAGGAATTTAGGTTAACATAGACCAAGAGCCTTCAAAGCTCTAAGCAAGTATAAAGTACTTAACTCCTGAAAACCTAAGGACTGCAGGACTCATCCTACATCAATTGAATGCAAATCAAACACTTTAATTAAGCTAAATCCTCACTAGATTGGTGGGATTACATACCCACGAAACTTTTAGTTAACAGCTAAACACCCTAATCAACTGGCTTCAATCTACTTCTCCCGCCGCAGGAAAAAAAAGCGGGAGAAGTCCCGGCAGAATTGAAGCTGCTTCTTTGAATTTGCAATTCAACATGACATTCACCACGGAACTTGGCAAAAAGAGGACTCAACCTCTGTCTTTAGATTTACAGTCTAATGCTTACTCAGCCATTTTACCTATGTTCGTAAATCGTTGATTATACTCAACAAACCACAAAGACATCGGCACCCTATACCTGTTATTTGGTGCCTGAGCTGGAATGGTGGGCACCGCTTTAAGCCTACTAATCCGCGCTGAATTGGGTCAACCCGGAACCTTACTCGGTGACGACCAAATCTATAATGTAATTGTTACAGCCCATGCCTTCGTAATAATTTTCTTTATAGTAATACCCATTATGATCGGAGGCTTTGGCAACTGACTTGTACCATTAATAATTGGAGCCCCAGACATGGCTTTTCCACGCATGAATAACATAAGTTTCTGACTACTTCCACCATCCTTCCTACTACTTCTAGCATCCTCAATAGTAGAAGCCGGAGCAGGTACCGGATGAACTGTTTACCCACCCTTAGCTGGAAACCTAGCCCATGCAGGAGCCTCAGTTGATTTAACAATTTTCTCCCTACACCTTGCAGGTGTATCATCAATCCTAGGAGCCATTAACTTTATCACTACAATTATCAACATAAAACCCCCTGCAATGTCTCAATACCAAACACCCCTATTCGTCTGATCAGTACTAATTACAGCTGTATTACTTTTACTATCCCTGCCAGTTTTAGCAGCTGGCATTACCATGTTACTAACAGACCGCAATCTAAATACAACTTTCTTTGATCCAGCAGGTGGTGGAGACCCTATCCTTTATCAACATTTATTTTGATTTTTTGGACACCCAGAAGTATACATTCTCATCCTACCAGGATTTGGAATAATCTCCCACATCGTAACCTACTACTCAGGTAAAAAAGAACCATTCGGGTACATAGGCATAGTATGAGCCATAATATCCATTGGATTTTTAGGATTTATTGTATGAGCTCACCATATATTTACCGTGGGAATAGACGTAGATACCCGAGCATACTTTACATCCGCTACAATAATTATTGCTATTCCAACCGGAGTAAAAGTATTCAGCTGACTAGCTACCCTCCATGGAGGCAACATCAAATGATCACCCGCAATACTATGAGCTCTAGGCTTCATCTTCCTATTTACCGTAGGGGGTCTAACAGGCATTGTACTAGCTAATTCCTCACTAGATATTGTACTACATGATACATATTATGTAGTCGCTCACTTTCACTATGTATTATCCATAGGAGCAGTATTTGCTATTATAGGAGGCTTCGTTCACTGATTCCCCCTATTCTCCGGATATACACTCAACCAAACATGAGCAAAAATTCACTTCGTAATCATATTTGTAGGAGTAAACATAACATTCTTCCCACAACACTTTCTAGGTCTATCAGGAATACCTCGACGATATTCCGACTACCCTGACGCATACACAGCATGAAATACTATCTCCTCAATAGGCTCATTCATCTCACTAACAGCAGTAGTATTAATAATCTTCATTATCTGAGAAGCATTCGCATCAAAACGAGAGGTGTCTGCAGTAGAACTAACAAGCACAAACCTAGAGTGACTACACGGATGTCCCCCTCCTTACCACACATTTGAAGAACCAACATACATCAACCTAAAATAAGAATAAGAAAGGAAGGAATCGAACCCTCTCCCACTGGTTTCAAGCCAACGTCATAACCACTATGTCTTTCTCAATAATTGAGGTATTAGTAAAACATTACATAACTTTGTCAAAGTTACATTATAGGTGAAAGCCCTATATACCTCTATGGCTTACCCCTTCCAACTAGGCTTTCAAGACGCCACTTCACCTATCATAGAAGAACTCCTACACTTTCACGACCACACCTTAATAATTGTATTCTTAATTAGCTCTTTAGTACTATACATCATCTCACTCATACTAACAACAAAACTGACACACACTAGCACAATAGATGCCCAAGAAGTAGAAACAATTTGAACAATTTTACCTGCTATTATCCTAATCCTAATTGCCCTTCCATCACTACGAATCCTTTACATAATAGACGAAATTAACAATCCAGCCCTAACTGTAAAAACCATAGGACACCAATGATACTGAAGCTACGAATATACAGATTATGAAGACCTTACCTTCGACTCATACATAATCCCCACATTAGACCTCAAACCCGGAGAAATACGACTACTAGAAGTAGATAATCGAATTGTTCTACCAATAGAAATAACAATCCGAATACTAGTATCTTCTGAAGACGTATTACACTCATGAGCCGTCCCATCCCTCGGTCTAAAAACGGATGCTATTCCAGGACGACTAAATCAAACAACTCTAATATCTACACGACCTGGTCTTTATTACGGACAATGCTCAGAAATCTGTGGATCAAACCACAGCTTCATGCCCATCGTACTTGAACTTGTCCCGCTAAAGTACTTCGAAAAATGATCAACATCAATATTAACAGGTTCATTGAGAAGCTAGTTAGCACTAACCTTTTAAGTTAGAGATCGGGAACTTAAACCTCCCCTCAATGATATGCCACAACTAGACACATCTACATGACTCATTACAATTACATCAATAATTATAACATTATTTATTTTATTCCAACTAAAAATCTCAAACCACTCATACCCAGCAAGCCCAGAATCAACTGAACTCAAAACTCAAAAATATAATACCCCTTGAGAAATAAAATGAACGAAAATCTATTTACCTCTTTCATTACCCCTACGATAATAGGACTACCCATTGTCACCTTAATCATTATATTCCCAAGCTTACTATTTCCAAAACCTAAACGACTCATTAATAACCGCATAATCTCCACTCAACAATGATTAATTCAATTAACATCCAAACAAATAATAGCCATTCATAACCAAAAAGGCCAAACCTGATCATTAATACTCATATCCCTAATCATATTTATTGGCTCAACAAACATCCTAGGCCTACTACCACACTCATTCACACCTACCACACAATTATCAATAAATTTGGGTATAGCAATCCCTCTATGATCAGCAACTGTATTTACAGGATTCCGCCATAAAACCAAAGCATCACTAGCTCATTTTCTACCACAAGGAACACCCGCTCCACTAATCCCTATGCTTGTAATTATTGAAACCATTAGCCTATTTATCCAACCAGTAGCCTTAGCCGTACGATTAACAGCCAACATCACAGCAGGACACCTATTAATCCACCTAATCGGAGGAGCCACATTAGCACTACTCAACATCAATACTATAACAGCTTTAATCACATTTACTATTCTTATTTTATTAACCATCCTTGAATTTGCAGTAGCCCTAATCCAAGCCTATGTATTCACACTACTAGTAAGCTTATACCTACACGACAATACATAATGACCCACCAAACACACGCATACCATATAGTAAACCCAAGCCCATGACCACTTACCGGAGCCCTATCAGCCCTCCTAATAACATCAGGCCTAATCATATGATTCCATTTCAATTCTATAGTCCTACTATCCCTAGGATTATTAACTAACACTCTAACAATATACCAATGATGGCGAGACATTGTCCGAGAAAGCACCTTTCAAGGCCACCACACATCAGTTGTCCAAAAAGGCTTGCGATACGGTATAATCCTATTTATTATCTCCGAAGTTCTATTCTTCACCGGATTTTTCTGAGCTTTTTATCATTCAAGCCTAGCACCAACACCTGAATTAGGGGGTTGCTGACCACCAACAGGAATTCACCCACTAAACCCCCTAGAAGTACCCCTACTAAATACCTCAATTCTCCTTGCTTCAGGAGTATCCATTACCTGAGCCCACCATAGCTTAATAGAAGGAGACCGAAAACATATACTCCAAGCACTATCCATTACTATTGCACTAGGAGTATACTTCACCCTTCTCCAAGCCTCAGAATACTATGAAGCACCATTTACAATCTCTGACGGAGTATATGGATCTACCTTTTTCGTAGCCACAGGATTTCACGGATTACACGTAATTATTGGATCTACTTTCCTAACAGTATGCCTCCTACGACAACTGAAATTCCACTTCACATCTAACCATCACTTCGGCTTTGAAGCCGCAGCCTGATACTGACATTTCGTAGATGTTGTATGACTATTCCTCTACGTATCAATCTATTGATGAGGATCCTACTCTTTTAGTATTAAACAGTACAATTGACTTCCAATCAATCAGTTTCGGTAAACTCCGAAAAAGAGTAATAAACATCATACTAACACTACTTACAAACGTAACTCTAGCCTCCTTACTCGTACTAATTGCATTCTGACTACCCCAACTAAACGCATACTCAGAAAAAACAAGCCCATACGAATGTGGATTCGACCCCATAGGATCAGCACGCCTTCCATTTTCAATAAAATTTTTTCTAGTAGCAATTACATTTCTTCTCTTTGACCTAGAAATTGCCCTTCTTCTTCCCCTACCATGAGCATCCCAAACAAACAATCTAAAAACAATACTCACAATAGCACTATTCCTTCTCACCTTACTAGCAGCAAGCCTAGCATACGAATGAACCCAAAAAGGCCTAGAATGAACAGAATATGATAATTAGTTTAAAACAAAACAAATGATTTCGACTCATTAGACTATGATTTATCTCATAATTATCAAATGCCATTAGTTTATATAAACATCATAATAGCATTCACAATCGCCCTTGCAGGACTACTTATATACCGATCTCACCTAATATCCTCACTACTATGCTTAGAGGGAATAATATTATCACTCTTCATCATATCAACTCTAATTGTCCTAAACACACACTTCACCCTAGCTAGCATAATACCCATTATCCTATTAGTATTCGCAGCCTGCGAAGCTGCACTCGGCCTATCCTTATTAGTAATAGTATCCAACACATACGGCACCGACTACGTCCAAAACCTAAACCTCTTACAATGCTAAAAATTATTATCCCAACAACAATATTACTACCCATGACATGAATATCTAAACACAATATAATCTGAATCAACGCAACAGTACATAGCCTCCTCATCAGCCTAATTAGCCTTTCCCTATTAAACCAACTAAACGAAAACAGCCTTAACTTCTCTCTAACATTTTTTTCCGACTCATTATCAGCACCCCTATTGGTCCTAACCACATGACTCCTCCCCCTTATATTAATAGCTAGCCAATCCCACTTATCAAAAGAAACAACAACCCGAAAAAAACTATATATTACTATACTAATCATACTGCAATTGTTCCTAATCATAACCTTCACCGCCACTGAATTAATCCTATTCTACATCCTATTTGAAGCAACACTAGTACCCACATTAATTATTATTACACGCTGAGGAAATCAAACAGAACGACTCAATGCGGGATTTTACTTTCTATTCTACACACTAGCAGGATCCCTACCACTGCTAGTAGCACTAGTTTACATCCAAAACACCACAGGCTCACTAAATTTCCTAATTATCCACTACTGATCTCACCCAATATCCAACACCTGATCAAACATTTTTACATGACTAGCATGCATCATAGCCTTCATAGTAAAAATACCACTGTACGGACTCCACCTTTGACTACCAAAAGCCCATGTAGAAGCCCCCATTGCAGGCTCAATAGTACTTGCAGCCGTACTGCTAAAACTTGGAGGCTATGGCATAATACGAATTACCACCATTCTAGACCCACTAACAAATCTCATAGCCTACCCATTCCTCATACTTTCCATATGAGGCATAATTATAACCAGCTCTATCTGTTTACGCCAAACTGACCTAAAATCCCTAATCGCCTACTCATCAGTAAGCCACATAGCACTTGTAATCGTAGCAATCATAATTCAAACCCCCTGAAGCTTCATAGGAGCCACAGCTCTTATAATTGCCCACGGACTAACATCTTCCATATTATTTTGCCTAGCCAACACTAACTATGAACGAGTACATAGTCGAACTATAATTCTAGCCCGAGGACTACAAACACTCTTACCACTTATAGCAACATGATGACTAATAGCAAGCCTCACAAACTTAGCCCTACCCCCATCCATCAACTTAATCGGAGAATTATTCATCATCACAGCATCATTCTCCTGATCCAACATCACAATTATCCTTATAGGAATAAACATAATAATCACAGCTCTCTACTCTCTCTATATATTAATTATAACACAACGAGGAAAATATACCCACCATATTAATAACATCAAACCCTCATTCACACGAGAAAACGCCCTTATAGCCCTACACATTTTACCACTGCTACTACTAACCCTAAACCCTAAAACAATTCTAGGACCCCTTTACTGTAGATATAGTTTAACAAAAACCCTAGATTGTGAATCTAGTAATAGAAAACTAAATATTCTTATCTACCGAAAAAGTTTGCAAGAACTGCTAACTCATGCTCCCACACCTAAAAACGTGGCTTTTTCAACTTTTAGAGGATGGTAGTTATCCGTTGGTCTTAGGAACCAAAAAATTGGTGCAACTCCAAATAAAAGTAATAAACCCATTCACCTCACTCACATTAACCACATTAATTATTCTAATTATACCAATTATAATATCCAACTCAAACATCTACAAAACCAACCTCTATCCCAACTACGTTAAAACCACCGTATCCTGCGCCTTCACCCTCAGCCTGATCCCCTTACTAATATTTATCCACACAGGCCAAGAAACAATTATTTCAAACTGACACTGAATAACCCTACAAACTGTAGAACTATCCCTTAGCTTCAAAATAGACTACTTCTCAGTAACATTCACTCCCGTAGCATTATTCGTTACATGATCAATTATAGAATTCTCCATATGATACATACACTCAGATCCCTTCATCAACCGATTCTTTAAATACCTATTACTATTCTTAATTACTATAATAATTCTCGTAACCGCTAACAATCTCTTTCAACTCTTCATCGGATGGGAAGGTGTAGGAATCATATCATTCCTACTAATCGGATGATGACACGGACGAACAGACGCCAACACAGCCGCATTACAAGCAATCCTATATAACCGCATTGGAGACATTGGATTTGTCCTATCCATAGCATGGTTTCTATCCCACTCAAACACATGAGACCTCCAACAAATCTTTATTCTAAACAATGAATGTCCAAACATACCATTAATAGGCCTACTCTTAGCCGCAGCAGGAAAATCAGCCCAATTCGGACTACACCCTTGACTACCCTCAGCAATGGAAGGTCCAACCCCCGTATCAGCACTACTACACTCAAGCACAATAGTAGTAGCAGGAGTATTCCTACTTATCCGCTTCTACCCCCTAATAGAAACCAACAAACTAGCTCAAACTATAACATTATGCCTAGGAGCTATTACTACCTTATTTACAGCACTATGTGCAACCACACAAAACGATATCAAAAAAATTGTAGCCTTCTCAACTTCAAGTCAACTAGGCCTAATGATAGTGACAATCGGCATTAACCAACCGCACTTAGCATTTCTTCATATCTGCATGCATGCCTTCTTCAAAGCAATACTATTTATATGCTCCGGATCCATTATCCACAGCCTCAACGACGAACAAGATATCCGAAAAATAGGAGGACTATACAAAGCAATACCATTCACAACAACAGCACTAATTATCGGAAGTCTAGCACTAACAGGAATACCTTATCTCACAGGATTCTACTCAAAAGACCTTATCATTGAAGCAGCAAATACATCCTACACAAACGCCTGAGCCCTACTAATAACACTAATTGCCACATCCCTAACCGCTGCTTACAGTACTCGAATTATCTTTTTTGCACTCCTAGGACAGCCACGTTTTTCACCCCTAGTCCTAATCAATGAAAATAATCCCTTATTAATTAATTCTATTAAACGTCTATTAATCGGAAGCATTTTCGCCGGTTTTATTATCTCCAACAATATCCCACCAATAACAATATCAAACATAACAATACCCCTCTACATAAAAACAACAGCCTTAACAGCAACTATCATAGGCTTCATACTAGCCCTAGAACTAAACAACATAACCTATTATCTAAAATTTAAATACCCATCACAAACATACAAATTCTCCAATATACTAGGGTATTATCCCTCCATCATACACCGTTTAACAACATACCACAACCTATCTATAAGTCAAAAATCCGCATCATCACTACTAGACTTAATCTGACTAGAGACCATTATACCAAAAACAACTTCCTATATCCAAATAAAAATATCAATCATAGTATCTAACCAGAAAGGCTTAATTAAACTATATTTTCTTTCCTTCCTAATTACTATCGTAATAAGCATAATACTATTTAATTACCACGAGTAATCTCTATAATAACAATAACTCCAATAAGCAATGATCAACCAGTAACAATAACTAATCAAGTACCATAACTATACAAAGCAGCAATCCCCATAGCCTCCTCACTAAAAAACCCTGAATCACCTGTATCATAAATTACTCAATCCCCAAGACCATTAAATTTAAAAATAATTTCTACCTCCTCTTCTTCCAACGCATAATAAATCATAATAAACTCCATTATCAAACCAGAAACAAACACCCCAAGAACAGTCTTATTAGAAACTCAAACTTCAGGATATATTTCAGTAGCCATAGCAGTAGTATAACCAAAAACCACCAACATACCACCCAAATAAATCAAAAACACTATCAAACCCAAAAAAGACCCACCAAAATTTAACACAATACCACAACCAACCCCACCACTCACAATCAACCCAAGACCACCATAAATAGGAGAGGGCTTAGAAGAAAAACCAACAAACCCAATAACAAAAATAGTACTTAAAATAAACGCAATATACACTATCATTATTCCTACATGGAATCTAACCATGACCAATGACATGAAAAATCATCGTTGTACTTCAACTACAAGAACCTTAATGACCAACATCCGAAAATCACACCCACTAATAAAAATTATCAACAATGCATTCATTGACCTCCCAGCCCCCTCAAACATCACATCATGATGAAACTTCGGCTCCCTTTTAGGTATCTGCCTAATCTTACAAATCCTAACAGGCCTATTCTTAGCAATACATTACACATCAGACACAACAATAGCCTTCTCATCAGTAACACACATCTGCCGAGACGTAAACTATGGATGAATTATTCGCTACCTACATGCAAACGGAGCATCCATATTCTTCATTTGCTTATTTATCCATGTAGGCCGAGGCCTATACTACGGATCCTATATATTCCTAAAAACATGAAACATCGGAGTAATCTTACTATTTACCGTTATAGCAACAGCATTCATAGGTTACGTCCTACCCTGAGGACAAATATCATTCTGAGGAGCCACAGTCATCACAAACCTATTATCAGCTATTCCCTACATTGGAACAAATCTTGTAGAATGAATCTGAGGAGGCTTCTCCGTCGATAAAGCAACCCTCACACGATTCTTTGCCTTCCACTTCATTCTCCCCTTCATCATCGCAGCCCTCGCAACAGTACACCTCCTATTTCTGCACGAAACCGGATCCAACAACCCAACCGGAATTTCATCAGACATAGACAAAATTCCATTTCACCCATACTATACTATTAAAGACATCTTAGGAGCCCTATTCATAATGCTAGCCCTACTAATCCTAGTACTATTCTCACCAGACTTACTAGGAGACCCAGACAACTACACCCCAGCAAACCCACTAAACACACCACCCCATATTAAACCAGAATGATATTTCCTATTTGCCTACGCCATTCTACGCTCAATTCCCAACAAATTAGGCGGAGTATTAGCCTTAGCGGCCTCCATCTTAATCCTAATCCTAATACCTATACTACATACATCCAAACAACGAAGTATAATATTTCGACCACTAAGTCAATGCCTATTCTGAATACTAGTAGCAGACCTCATCACATTAACATGAATTGGAGGCCAACCCGTAGAACACCCATTTATCATCATCGGCCAACTAGCTTCCATCCTGTATTTCCTAATTATTCTAGTACTAATACCAATCACTAGCATTATCGAAAATCACCTCTTAAAATGAAGAGTCTTTGTAGTATATCAAATACCCTGGCCTTGTAAACCAGAAAAGGAGAATAACCCCTCCCCAAGACTCAAGGAAGGAGACAAACTCCGCCATCAGCACCCAAAGCTGAAATTCTAACTAAACTATTCCCTGCCAACCAAAACATTCATCCTATTCGTATACAAACCAAAACGCCAAGTACCTTATTACTACCTCCAAAACAAAAAAATCCACAAAAAATCCCACATAAACATACAAATATGTAACTCTAAAAAATTTAACCATAGAAAAACCCCCATAATTTAATATATTATAACCCTATGTACGTCGTGCATTAATTGCTAGTCCCCATGCATATAAGCATGTACATATTATTATTAATATTACATAGTACATATTATTATTGATCGTACATAGTACATTTATATTAAATAAATCCCAGTCAACATGCATATCACCTCCATTAGATCACGAGCTTAATTACCATGCCGCGTGAAACCAGCAACCCGCTTGGCAGGGATCCCTCTTCTCGCTCCGGGCCCATTAACCGTGGGGGTTTCTATAAATGAATTTTATCAGACATCTGGTTCTTACTTCAGGACCATCTCACCTAAAATCGCCCACTCTTTCCTCTTAAATAAGACATCTCGATGGACTAATGACTAATCAGCCCATGCTCACACATAACTGAGGTTTCATACATTTGGTATTTTTTAATTTTTGGGGATGCTTAGACTCAGCTATGGCCGTCCAAGGCCCTAACACAGGCAAATCAATTGTAGCTGGACTTCATAAAACTCATGACCTGGCACGACAATCCAAACAAGGTGCTATTCAGTCAATGGTTACAGGACATAACGTTTGTACACGTGCGTACACGTGCGTACACGTGCGTACACGTGCGTACACGTGCGTACACGTGCGTACACGTGCGTACACGTGCGTACACGTGCGTACACGTGCGTACACGTGCGTACACGTGCGTACACGTGCGTACACGTGCGTACACGTGCGTACACGTGCGTACACGTGCGTACACGTGCGTACACGTGCGTACACGTGCGTACACGTGCGTACACGTGCGTACACGTGCAAACCCCCCTTACCCCCCATTAAACCCATGCTCTACACACCCTATAACGCCTTGCCAAACCCCAAAAACAAAGCAAAGTGCATAAATACAATAAAGCTTAACTTATAATAAACAACACTTGACAACACAAACCACACGACCCATTATATCTTATAAAATACTTACTTAAATATGTGCTACAAAAGCAGGCACCTACCCCCCTAGATTTTTACGCCAATCTACCACAAATAAATTTAAAATTACAACACAATAACCTCACAAAATATAAGCACCTATTTAAGCATACGCCCACAATTCAAAACAACTCAA